ACGTCCATCCGATGGATCTGTTATGGTTATTTCATACCCCCCTTTTTCTTTTCGTATGATTTTACTTACTATGCCCGCCCCTGTAGCATTATAAACTGTATTGTTACTCTTGCTTCCGTCGGGATAAATCTGGCCCCTTCCCCTATTCCCCCCTACGTATATAGGATATTTTAAGAAGTGAACATCTTTCTTAGTAGCGGGGTCGGGGGAAAGAATAGGAAAGGTGATTTCACTATATTTCTGACCGGGGACAGGCCCTATCACAAGAATATTTTGTTTATTAGGGCGATAGCTCTGAAAAGACAAATTGCCTATCTTTTCTTTCATCTCGGGAGAAATACGATCGGGAGGAGCTAATTCAAACCCCTCCGGTAAAATAAGAACAGCCCCCACATTCAAACCCCCTTTCTTACCATTAGCAAGAACTTGTTTCACTTGCTTATCATAAGGAATTCGAACAACTGCTTCAAATACAGTATCAGGGAGTACCGCCTGTGGAACCTCAATATCCACGGGCTTATTAGCTAAATGGCAGTTGGCACATACAATACGCCCAGTCGCTTCTCGTGGATTTTCATAACCCTGCTGCGCAAAAATGGGATATGCACTTGAAATGGATGTCCGAGTTATGATATATATCATGAGCGATACGGAAATAGATCGAGTAATATGTTCCTTTATCCAAGAAAAAGTCTTTCTAGTTTGCATGGTCTAATCATTGATCCGAAAATTTCTACAATAAATTTGGCAGGTCGCTAGTATAGTTCCCTGTCCACGATTCTGCTATTTATTGGAATCATTTTACTAGAATACTATAGTATAAGTATACTATGAAAATAGTATGAAAATCTCCTGTTTTTAATACTTATGTAGAACTACAAAGTAAGAAACATTCTAATTGGATTAATATCGGCGGATCGTTTATCAATCATTCATTGAATGATAAATAACTACAAGTGACGGAGATACACGATTTAAATAATGAAAAATCCAATATTTAAAAATAGTATCGAGAATAACTGGAAAAGTGGAAACAAGACCAGATATAATTTGATCATTATGACCAAATCCAAAATCTTTGTAGACAGAACCAATCATTAGTTCCCAACCATGGGGTGAATGAAATCCGATACATAAATCGGTTAATAAAAGAATCAAAAAAGCTTTGACTGTATCACTTAAGTTATATAGGAATTCTTGAGTCCAAGAGTTAAGAATAACAAGTTCTTGATTACCTAAAATAGAATAACCGGTTAGAATAACAAAACAGATTAGATTTGTTGAGAAGTGAAAAATCGTATGGATACGATCCTCATTGTGTATATTGATTAATTGGATCGTTTCTTTGTGGATTTCTATAGGAAGCTTTTGTAGATGTGTCTCCGAGTATTCCTTGATCATTTCTTCCAAGAAGAGGATTTCCTCTAATTCTATGAACTTTTCTAGAATACTTTTTTCTTGCATATCATTCAAAAAAATTTCGGATTGACCCGTATTCGACCAATTAGTAACCCAAGATTCCATACTTTTAGTAAATGAGAGAGAAATCCACCAGGGCAGAAATACTATAGATGCAAGATACAAAAGAGGAGTGAATGCTTTCTTTTTTGCCATTTTTCACCTGTGAATTTAAAATTAACCCACTTCATTTGTCGACTCTATGTGATCCAATATTTCTTTCAAACCAAACATGAGTTCTCGACAAGGTATCAAACCTATGAATCTATTTTATTTGTGATTTTGTTTGAATCTAGAAAGAATACAGAAATAGACTAAGACTCCACTTCGAATTCGACTGAAGAAATAATACAAAATTGTGTTTCCAGATATCTCAATTCATCAAATTCCAAACAAAACACGTGTCTCCTTTCGATCAATGAACAAAAGAAGTCCTTTAAGGAATGAATATTGTTGAGATTTTGAGACGTAAAGAACAAAGAACTCTGTTTCTATCAAAATATCCAATATTTCAAAAAAATTCCAAGGATTTCCCATAGTCAAGAATAGAATAATTGAGAGAAAAATATTGTGATGATCAAAAAGTCGATTGACAAAAAGAAAAGAATTTACAAGATATGATTTATCTGCATCTAAAGTATCACTTAGCTATAGAAAAAAACAAGATTCTTGTATTTTTCCCTCCTGCGGAGAAAGCATTCGTTCTTCAGCCCAATCCCTTTCTCAAAAGACTTCAATTGGTACGCGCAAGAAATAGGCCAATTCCGCGGCTTTTTGTTCAATTTCTCGTGGAGTCAAATTCTCATCAGTACGGGTCAACGGAATAGCCCCCCGGCCTCTGATGTCCATATAAAGGATACGGCGAGCATAAATACCCTCTTTAACTTCTATTCTAACGGATTGAATATCTTTTATACGGAATCGGAGGAATATGCGACGATTTTTTCCAGGAAATCCCCACCGAAAAATACACACCACTCCTTCCTTTCTATCGAATTGATCATAACCACTACCTACATTCCAGGAAATTGTGCACCACAAATAGGAACTAATAAAGAGACCTGCGATCCCGTAGAAAGACATCACGATCCCTTGTGGAAAAAAAATGATTTGCTGAGACGGAACAAAAGATATCAAATTTCTACCAAGATAACTGGAAGTTCCAACCAATAAGAATCCTAATGAACCTAAAAAAACGAGAAGCGCCCAGCAAAAATTACTTAGTTTTCGAGACCCCGTTATAAGTTCTATCCATATATGTTCTGATCGCCAACTCATACTTGATCCGATTGCATTTTATTGGAATTGAGAGAATACCCCAAACGGTTTTGACTTTACTTTTTTTGTTTCCGAATGAGAACTTTCATCAACTAGCACTAGTTTAATGTGAACTAGCACTAGTTTGATGGGAACCTTTAGGAGTAATTCCTCAAATTGGTTAGATCTAAAATAATAACACACCCTTCCTATGATCCCAATATACAGATATACATATAGATCCGCCAACTTTACATTTTGGGTATCCAGCAGTCCTGATCTATTTCAAACTAGCTAGAATTCAGTTACCCATAGATCATTTTCTGCAGGCATAAGAGCTTTTTCCTTTATGTTCGGCAGAAATCGCATGTTCTACCTTATTTCCCGAAATAAATATATGTGTTATGCTACAAGTCTAAGTTTCAAAAAAACGGATGAGATTGGGTCCCCTCAGATCTAAACAATCTTGTTTTTTTGAACATGAAGAAATAAAGAAGCCATTGCAATTGCCGGAAATACTAGGCCTACTAAAGGCACAAAAATAGAGGGAAATTGGAAAGTTGTCATAAAATGGGTACCTCGATTTACTATTTGTACCTGTTCTTATTTTTTTTTAATATCATATTTTTTATTCATACTAATTATAATTAATAATTGTAATTAGTATGAATTCGTAGTTATTATTAATTAATTCAATTTGAAAATTCTTATTACAAATATAAGTATCTAATTGAGTATATAGAATAAGTCCAAGGAATGTAGAACTCAAAAAATGGACTTATTCGTCTATCTACATGAAAGATACATATGATAATCCATTTGATTATTTTTCTGCATTTCTTTGTGTTTTATTCTTGTCTTCGAATTTAATATTAATAAGAGTTTCTTACAAATTATTGAAAGATTCATTAGAATGCGGCCCAACCGGGATTTTTAGTGAAAATAGGATTTTCGGGGGATGAAGAAAGATACAAAACCATATATCTATTTTTTCTATATTTGAATTTGATTCTATACGTAAGACAAAATTCGTTTTATTTGCCTAATTTCACGAAAGGAAGAACTCGTGTTTTTATCTTGTTGATAGAGACTTCTTAATTAGTAATCGGGAATCCAGGTAAAAAAAAAAGAGTTATCCGCCACTTTTGATTCTTTCTACAATTAGATCTTAGGTCACCAAAGAAAACTTCATTCTTAGTTACTTTGATTCCGATAAGCAAACTACTTGTTTGCTACAAATAAAATAATTGAACCTAGTGCATTGAATTTGAATTCAAGGGAAAGAAGGCGTGGAGCTTAAATAACTCACTCAGAACACTTTTTAAAAGATTACGTGGTACGATTAGGTCAAATAAGCCCTTCTGGAATAAATATTCAGAAGCTTGTGAACCTTCGGGTATCGTTTTATTCAATGTTTGTTCAATTACTCTTTTACCCGCAAATGCAATGTAGGAATTTGGTTCGGCAATAATAATATCTCCCAACATACCAAAACTAGCTGTTACCCCACCGGTAGTAGGAGATGTAAGGATTGATACATACAATAACTTTTTATTTGATTGGTAATCATATAAGGCAGACGAGATTTTAGCCATTTGCATCAAGCTCAAACTTCCTTCTTGCATGCGCGCCCCCCCCGAAGCGCACACTATAATAAGAGGTATAAATTGATTGGTAGCGTACTCAATCAAACGGGTTATTTTCTCCCCGACTACGGATCCCATACTACCCCCCATAAATTTAAAATCCATAACCCCAATTGCTACGGGAATACCATTTAGTTGACCTACGCCTGTTTGAACAGCCTCGGTTAATCCTATGTTTCTTTGATAAAAATCAATACGGTCTTTATAAGTCTCCTCCTCCGAATGAAATCCAATGGGATCCCCGGAGACCATGTCTTCATCCATAGGATCCCAAGTACCGGGGTCGATCGAAACTTCGATTCTTTCTGAACTACTCATTTTCAAATGATATCCACATTGTTCACAAATATTAATTTGTGATTTCAAAAGTTTCTTATAATTTAATCCATAACAATTTTCGCATTGAACCCACAACTGCTTGTATTTTTGAGTTGCATCGAGATCGCTAGCTCTTAGAGTTAAATCACTACTCTTCGCGCGGGTTCGTATACTGGGTTCACTACTAGTTTTACGTTTCTGAAAAACGCACTTAGAAATGTAACTGTCACTGCTATCACTTACAGTGGGCGTATCAATACAGATTTGAGACTGAAGATAACTGTCAATGCAACGAGTAATATGATTATTCCAACTAGATTG